TAGATAGGTAGAGAATGTTCTTGTCATTTTTTTAGGGGGCGGCAAAATTGAATCTGCTGAGTCATTGTACATATGCATTTTAGTTAGTAATTCCTAATTCTAATTTCATTTGAAGCAAAAACAAATGATCTTGAACTAAAATTAAAATATCGGATTATCTATGATCTATTTATTAGAATAGCGAACTAGGACTATATAGGTATTACAATTATTAGAATAGCGAACTAGGACTATATAGGTATTACAATATATAATTCTTAAAATATAAAATATATAAAATATTAAAATATATAAAATATACAATACAAAGAAAATAAATAAGAAAAAAAATAGAAAATAAAAATAAAATAAGAAGGAGGATTTTCAATGCGAGATATAAAAACATATCTCTCAACGGCACCTGTGTTAACCACTTTATGGTTTGGGTCTTTAGCAGGTCTATTGATAGAAATTAATCGTTTATTTCCAGATGCCTTGTCATTCCCCTTTTTTTCATCCTGATGAAATTCTTGTATTGATAAAAAATGAAGAAGATTTGAGATACAATTATACGTAACATAGCTCTAAATTCTTTTTCTTTTATATACTAAAATACTAAATACTAATCTATCCTAAAAAAAAAAGAAAGAGTGTATTGAATCTCAGTCAAAATACAGTGAAATTTTTTTTGAAAAAAAAATGGAAATGTGGATCCATTCTAGGGACGGTTCCACGAAATTCTAACATAGAAAGAAGAAAATACTGAGATTAGTATATAAATGATTCATAGTTAGAAAAAAAATTGTATTAATTAATTATTACGATATTCTTAATATTCTTCTATTCTTCTATCTTAGTATTCTTCTATTAATGAATATGAGAATATGACTCTTTTTCTTTATATTTAGAGTATTCTAGTAATTCTATTTTAGATTATAGTACTTCGAAGTCATTCGAATTCTAATAATTAAAAAAATGAAAGAGTTAGAAATTCCATAGCGAACGAAGTCGATCCAAAATGAAAAGGAGGTTCATGGCCAAGGGTAAAGATATTAGAATTATAGTGATTTTGGAATGTACCTGTTGTGTTCGAAAGGGTGTCAATAAAGAATTGCTGGGCATTTCTAGATATATTACTCAAAAGAATCGACACAATACACCCAATCGACTAGAATTTAGAAAATTTTGTCGCTATTGTCAAAAGTATACGATTCATGGGGAAATAAAGAAATAGATAGAAAAGAATTCGTGTTTGATTTTTCCAAGTAGTGGGAAGAGTAAGAACTTTACATCTTAACATATATAATACAAAGCAAATCCTATTTTGGTCGAATCTTAAATGAATAAGAAAAAAAAAAGAGGATTCTATTTTATAGATTATTTTATATCGAAGGAATAAACAAACAAGGAATAAGCAAACCATGGATAAATCCAAACAACCTTTTCGTAAATCCAAGCGATCTTTTCGTAGGCGTTTACCCCCAATAGGATCGGGGGATCGAATCGATTATAGAAACATGAGTTTAATTAGTCGATTTCTTAGTGAACAAGGAAAAATCTTATCTAGACGGACGAATAGGTTGACTTTGAAACAACAACGATTAATTACTATTGCTATAAAACAAGCTCGTATTTTATCTTTGTTACCTTTTCGTAATAATGAGAAACAATTGGAGATAGTGGAGTCGATTCCTAGAACTACTGGTCCTAGAACCAAAAATAAATAGATATACTCTTAAAAACTCCAATCGGAACTCAAGCTCACATTAATGTTTTGTTCGAAAAAAACTAGGATCCAGATTTTATTCTTGTATTCTAAAAAAGGAAAAATGGGGAAGAAATCTTTTTTTTTTCTTGAAAGATGTTCGTTTCTTCCTACTACTCAAATATTAATTTCTTTTTCTTCTATCTTCCCGGAGTCCATTCTCCGGGAAATCCTGTTTCAATCATTCTTGTTTCCTGTATAATAGATTCTATTAAGATTCTTTTATTCCTTTATTTGATTTGTATTCTTTTCTTTTTAATTGATAATTTTCTTTGAAATAATATAAAAACAATTCTTATTTGATAGGGCTATTTGTGCAAGTATTTTACGATTCAGAAGCAATTGTCTTTTGTACAGATTGTGGATGAATAGGCTATAACTATAGAATAGCCTATCCTCACGAGTTACCGCATTTATCCGAGTGATCCACAAACGACGAAAATCTCTCTTTTTCCTGCTCCTATCTCGATGAGAGGAAATCAAAGCTCTCATTCTTTGTTGAGTAGTCGTTCGAGTCAGTCTTGAATGAGCCCCTATAAAAGTTGATGCAAATAAACGAATCTTTTTTCGACGTCTCCGAGCTGTATATCCTCGTTTAACTCTGGTCATTGAATCAAATGAAACTTTATTGAATAACTAATTGATTTCTCTTCTTTCAGTCATCCTTTTCTTCCGGTCGATTAATAACAAAACGGATTCTTCCGATATATAAAATATAAATTCCAATGGCTTTTGCGACTATGACCTTCCCGACCACGATTTTTTCTTTCTTCAAGGTATCTCGCTTGGAAATAAGAAATTCGAATGCTACTAAAGAAAAAAGAATAGTGGGTTTTCTCGTTTCTATGGCAACTTCTGAAACGGTGAGGTCCTCTCTATACACCGGAGCCTCTTCTTTCATTTCATCAAAATTTCTTGTGAACTTGTATAGTTCACACTATTTGGCTCTACCCATCTATTTTAAATTAGAATTCTTTTTTCAATTCTAATTCTAAAGTAATAGTTTTTTTCACAAAAAAGCTATCCATACAGTGACGGTATTTCATTCTGAAAGTTGGCTAGGTAGCTGACCTTGTTAGTCCGTTTTTTTTTCAAGAAACATAACCTTTTTCCTCCGCTTAATGGATAACTATTTGTTACCAATGGAGAATTCCTTCTCATCTCAAACGGAGTGATTGGATTTGCACCAATAGAAACCATAAATTTATAACATAATTAGGTAGATAATAGATCTTGATACTAGTAAATCAAAAGGCTGTGTTCCACCCTATCTATCCTAATTCATTGGTAGTGGTCGTTGATACCGGAAAAAATTTTTGCATTTCTTCAAACTCATGATCTGAACTTAACGAGTCGCACATACACCCTAGTACATGTTCCTCGACGCTGAGGACATCCTCGAAGAGCGGGAGATTTCGTGACATTTCTTATTGGCTGTCTTGCATTTCTAATAAGTTGTTTAATGGTTGGCATGGTGTGTCTATAGAATCTCATTCTAGATAGAATAGAGCGGGTTGGCTTAGATCGATCTTAACCTGATGATTGATGATTATGAATGATTTCTATTCACACGTAAATTTTGAAAAGTAATTCGTATATTTATATGGAATTCCCAGTATTTTCATTTTCGATCGCGACAAGATCAACGACGCCATGAGCTTGAGCTTCTGTTGCTGACATAAAAACATCCCTTTCCATATCTTCGGATATAACCCATAAAGGGTTGCCCGTTCTTTGTACATAAACTTTTGTGAGAGTTTCGCGAAGCTTCAATAGTTCTTCTGCTTCCAGGATAAAATCCCTTGCTTGTGCCTCGTAAAAAGAACTAGCAGGTTGGTGAATCATAACCCTGATGATATTACATTCTGAATGGTTCTTCTATCTATATATCGCACGATTGGATGGATTAAAATCAAAATTAAAAATAACAATAAAAAATAGAATTAAACAACCGTACAGGCATCTTTTGTACATTGCATACGGCTATGCAATGGATTTTATTTTTTTGATAGAATTTCTTTTATCGAAAAGAATAAATAGAACCTATATGATCCAAATCCTTAAATGATCCATTTACCACCCTTCCTTTCGTAGTAGTTAAAAAGGTACTATGATGGTTCTGTTGCTTTATATATTTATCTCGTCTGTGGTTTAGCAATCCCAAAGTTTCTTTTTGATAAGATTTAAGAAGGAAAAAATGATTTTTTCCATTTTTTTGATTCTTTCCTCTCATAACATAAAAATAAGAAAGAGACTTCTGTTGTGGAAGAATAATGGTTTGTGACGCTGAAATTGACTCTTGCTTGACACAGAAAATCAAATTGGGAATAACCCTTCTTTCATACTACTATTTCGATACAAAATCTCATGTTAGAAAAAAAAACAATAATGGTTTGTTCATATCGAACTCGAAGTGCCATGCTATTATTACTTATTCTTTATTTAATTCATATTCGATACAGCGAAGGCATAGTATTCTTTTTTTTTTCTCAAATAAAAAAACTCATTGGCGCCAAGCGTGAGGGAATGCTATACGTTTGGTAATTTCTCCTCCGACCAGAATGAAAGATCCCATTGAAGCGGCTAATCCCATACATATTGTATGTACATCTGGTAACACAAATTGCATAGTATCATAAATGGCTATTCCTGGTATTACCCATCCACCTGGAGAATTTATAAACAAATAAAGATCCCTAGTATCATCTTCTATGCTGAGATATACCATGAGACCAACAATTTGATTCGAGATCTCGCTATCAACCTCTTGGCCTAAAAAAAGTAATCTTTCTCGATGAAGTCGGTTGATTAGGACGAATTTGTATCCCTGAGGAACCGTACGTGCACCTTTGGATGCATACGGTTCAAAAGAATTGTGAAAAAAAAATCAATGTGTCGATTCCAATCCTATTTCTTTTTTTTTTAATGAGTTTTGCCCCCTTCTCCTTACCTCTATTCTATAATGTAGAAAATAAAAAAGAATTTTATGAACTTATTGAACTAACTTCTCATTGATGTATTGTTTCATCGAAATTCAAATTACGATGTAATTTTCTTGTTCCTGAATGGGCCCTTTCAATTCTTTTAGGTTCTTGTTCTACTCCGGGGGAAGATTTGCCCGAATTCCATTTGCGCATATAGGTCAAATGATTCCAGTACCACTTCTTTTTTTTTTTTTTCAATTGTTTCATACCTTTCCCCAAAATATTTGATGTATTAATCATACTACTTCATTGGTAGGTAGTTTGATATTATCCCTATAGTAAATAGAAATAGAAGAAGATTCTCTTCTATATTATCTATATTATATATATTATATAAGCGGTAATTGTGTAATCATAATCATCATATATTCTACATAATATATTATATTCTAAGATTCTATTATCTTTCTATTATAGTAAGTTATATTATATATAGTAAGTTATATTATATTTTATATTCATATTTTATTTAATTACTAATGAATCTCAAATTTATGAATAATTTAATGAAATTTCTATTTTATTTTTCTTTATTATATTCTTATTTATATTATTATATTATTATTTATATTATTATTTCTTTCATTTATTTCTTTAATATTTATGATTTCTATTACTACATTTTACACTCCCATTTTTATTTCCAATTTGGTATTATATGAACGGAGCCTGGATACTTTATTTTATCAGTCCAAGTAAACCATCAATTCAAAGAATTGATAATATTGATCCCCAATAGGAATTATTATGTTTCACGCTCCAAATTATTGATGGTTCAATCAATACAATATCCAATATATATTTATTGGATTGGGCGAAACAAAGAATACTCGATCGGGGGAGATAACGGGGAAATACCATATGACCAATATGTCTGACAAGTCGCACTATACGTCAACCCAAACTGCATCTTCCTCTCCAGGATTCCGAAAAGGAACTTTTGGAACACCAATGGGCATTAATATAAAGAAAAAAAATGAAGTACTATACTTTACTTTAATATGAAAACGTAACAATGGTTTTATTGTCTTCATCATTTTTTCTCTTTCTTTTCCATTTTGATATATTTTTATATTCTATATTTTATTTTATATTCTATATTTTACTATATTTTATTTTCTTCTTTTTTTTTTAATATTTTTAATATTCTTTATTTATATTTAGGATCTTATATTATGTATTCTTACTTAATATTATGTATTCTTATATTATGTATTTATATTTATATTATTTATATTTTATATATTTATTTTATATATTTTCTATTATAATTTTATATATTTTCTATTATATTCTATTATATATTTAATATATATTTATTATCTATTTATAATATAATATAATATAATAGATTTATATAATCTAGAATCTATTTAGTATATTCTAGATTATATATAGAAGATTATCTATAATATAGAATTATAGAATATATAGGAGTATAAGGTTCATAAAGAAAGACAGAATGAATAAATAAAAATTGTCGGGATCAATCGAATCAACCAACTGTTCGAATGATTTCGAATTCGAAAAGAAAGAGTACCTATGCATTTTTTCCCTTAAAATCCTCCCATTGCGTATTGGTATTTATCGGGTATAGAATAAGATCTGTTTCTCTTTGTTCTTCTAAATAGAAAGAAAGAGAATTGTTCTCTCCTCTCTCTATTTCAAATTCTATTTTATTAAAAATAAAAGAAGGGAATAGAAAGAAATAGTAATCCTTTCCTATACAAAATCTACCGAACAGGTGAAATACATGGTCTAGTCTTTTCCAATGCGATAAAGTTACATAATGTCTATTTATTTTTCAGAAAAGGGGTATTTACATGGGTTTGCCTTGGTATCGTGTTCATACTGTTGTATTGAATGATCCCGGTCGATTACTTTCTGTCCATATAATGCATACAGCTCTGGTTTCTGGTTGGGCCGGCTCGATGGCTCTATACGAATTAGCGGTTTTTGATCCCTCTGACCCTGTTCTTGATCCAATGTGGAGACAAGGCATGTTCGTTATACCCTTCATGACTCGTTTAGGAATAACCAATTCATGGGGGGGTTGGAGTATCTCGGGAGGAACTATAACGAATCCGGGCATTTGGAGTTATGAAGGCGTGGCAGGGGCACATATTTTGTTTTCTGGCTTGTGCTTCTTGGCAGCTATCTGGCATTGGGTGTATTGGGACCTAGAAATATTCTGTGATGAACGTACGGGAAAACCTTCTTTGGATTTGCCCAAGATCTTTGGAATTCATTTATTCCTCTCAGGAATCGCTTGCTTTGGCTTTGGTGCATTTCATGTAACAGGCTTATATGGTCCTGGAATATGGGTGTCTGATCCTTATGGACTAACTGGAAAAGTACAATCTGTAAATCCAGCATGGGGTGCGGAAGGTTTTGATCCTTTTGTTCCGGGGGGAATAGCTTCTCATCATATTGCAGCAGGTACATTGGGCATATTAGCGGGTCTATTCCATCTTAGTGTCCGTCCGCCTCAACGTCTATACAAAGGATTACGCATGGGTAATATTGAAACTGTGCTTTCCAGTAGTATTGCTGCTGTTTTTTTTGCAGCTTTCGTTGTTGCTGGAACTATGTGGTATGGTTCAGCAACTACCCCAATCGAATTATTTGGCCCCACTCGTTATCAGTGGGATCAGGGGTACTTCCAACAAGAAATCTATCGAAGAGTTGGGGCTGGACTAGCCGAAAATCTGAGCTTATCGGAAGCTTGGTCTAAAATTCCCGAAAAATTAGCTTTTTATGATTACATTGGTAATAATCCGGCGAAAGGAGGATTATTCAGAGCAGGCTCAATGGATAACGGAGATGGAATAGCTGTTGGGTGGTTAGGGCACCCCATATTTAGAGATAAAGAAGGACACGAACTCTTTGTACGCCGTATGCCTACCTTTTTTGAAACATTTCCAGTAGTTTTGGTAGATGCAGACGGAATTGTGAGGGCTGATGTTCCTTTTAGAAGGGCAGAATCCAAGTATAGTGTTGAACAAGTAGGGGTAACTGTTGAATTTTATGGCGGGGAGCTCAATGGAGTCATTTATAGTGATCCTGCTACTGTGAAAAAATATGCTAGACGTGCCCAATTGGGTGAAATTTTTGAATTAGACCGGGCTACTTTGAAATCCGATGGTGTTTTTCGTAGCAGTCCAAGGGGTTGGTTCACTTTTGGGCATGCTACGTTCGCTTTGCTCTTCTTTTTCGGACACATTTGGCACGGCGCCAGAACCTTGTTCAGAGATGTTTTTGCCGGTATTGATCCAGATTTGGATGCTCAAGTGGAATTTGGAGCATTCCAAAAACTTGGAGATCCAACTACAAGGAGACAGGTAGTCTGATACAAAATTACTTTGCCATATTTTGCCTCTCTTTTTTTCTATTTTATTCTAGTATTTAAAGTATAGAATTTTAGATTTATATTAGATTTCTATTTTAGAATTTTCTATTCTTTTCTATATTCATTCTTAATTTAATCTATTATCTATTTCATATTCAATATTAATATATTCATTATGAATATATTAATATAATAGATCTAAGATATTACTAGATCTATATATATAGTCTATATACATATAGTCTATATACATACTATATAGATAGCAATAGTAAATTAGTAAATCTCAATTTAGAATTTCTTTAGTAAATGATCCAAAATGAATAGGTGTGGAAGCTATAATTGTAAACCACGATCGAATCTATGGAAGCATTGGTTTATACATTTCTTTTAGTTTCGACTTTAGGGATAATTTTTTTCGCTATCTTTTTTCGAGAACCACCTAAAGTTCCAACTAAAAAAACAAAATGATTTTTCATTCTTTCCATTGAAGTAATGAGCCCCAATATGAATATCGGGGCTCATTACTTCAACTAGTCCCCATGTTCTTCGAAGGGATCTCTTAATTTTTGAGAGGGTTGCCCAAAAGCGGTATATAAGGCATACCCAGTAAAGCTTACAAGTAAACCGGATATGGAGATGGCGACTAGGGTTGCTGTTTCCATTTTTTCGATAATTTCAAGATCACAAAGTATAACGATAATGTCGTTTATTTACAACTACAACGGAATAGTATACAAAGTCAACAGATTTCAACCCATGATGAAAGAGGTTTTATGGCTACAAAAACCATTGAGAGTAGTTCTAGATCTGGGCCAAGACGAACTGGCGTAGGGAGTTTATTGAAACCATTGAATTCGGAATATGGAAAAGTAGCTCCAGGGTGGGGGACTACACCACTTATGGGAGTTGCAATGGCTCTATTTGCAATATTTCTATCTATTATTTTAGAAATTTATAATTCATCTGTTTTACTGGATGGAATTTCAATTAATTAGTTCATAAAAATTAGGAAGTCCTAGTTTTTCAATCAAAAAAGATTATTTTACTTATACTTACTTAATGTTTAAAATAGTAAAATACTTACTAATTTAACTTAAGATTACCTAAGACTTGGATTTATAGACCATTCTGGTAGTTCGATCGTGAAATTTATTTGTTTCGATATTTCATTTCCGGAATATGAGCGTGTGACTTGTTATAATTGATCCTATTGATAATACAAAGAATTAATTTGTCATCTCTATCAAGATGATTCTACCGTCAGATATTTATTGTAGTCTCTGGAGCACGGACTATATAGAATAGATCAAGAAAAGAAATATTTGAACTATGATTCATACCTATTATTCAGACCTCGCAACCGGATTAAAAAAAATGGAAAAAAGGTCTTTTATTTTTCTAAATCAATCAATTTTTTCTTCGAAAAAAACCTTTTTCTATAGATTTTGTTGAGTTATTATTACATTTATTGAAGAAGTGATGATCAAATGGTTTTTACTCAAAAACCTTTTGAGTTTAGCTTTGTTTTTATTAAATCATCGTGGTTCTAGTATGAATCTGAGGTTCCAATTAATTCATAGGGTCTCAACAAGAGAATTCCTATCAAAAAAAAGATAGGGAAGAGAAGATTCAAGAGGCCTATCACGATTAACATAAAAAAAGATGGATGAGCCAACTTGAGATTTTATTTCTTGGCATTATCATCACAAAGAAGAGATTCCGGATTTTTCTTACTTCGTATCTTTGGGTCAAATCAGGTCAAGCGGCTAAGCCACAAGAAGTTTGAAACAATATTCCATATCCGTTGAAACTAGTATTTGTGGGTTTTGGCTTGAGCCGTACGAGATGAAATTCTCATATACGGCTCTCAGAGGGGGAGTCTTTCTTGGGTTACCTATCTCAATAAAGTATATGATTGGTTCGAGGAACGTCTCGAGATTCAAGCGATTGCAGATGATATAACTAGTAAATATGTTCCTCCTCATGTCAACATATTTTATTGTCTAGGGGGGATTACGCTTACCTGTTTTTTAGTACAAGTAGCTACGGGTTTTGCTATGACCTTTTACTATCGTCCAACTGTTACAGAGGCTTTTTATTCTGTTCAATACATAATGACTGAGGCCAACTTTGGTTGGTTAATTCGATCAGTTCATCGATGGTCAGCAAGTATGATGGTTCTAATGATGATCTTACACGTATTTCGTGTGTATCTTACGGGTGGTTTTAAAAAACCCCGCGAATTAACTTGGGTTACCGGGGTGGTTCTGGCTGTATTGACCGCATCTTTTGGCGTAACTGGTTATTCTTTGCCTTGGGACCAAATTGGCTATTGGGCAGTCAAAATTGTAACAGGCGTGCCTGAAGCTATTCCTATAATAGGATCACCTTTGGTAGAATTATTACGTGGAAGTGCTAGTGTGGGCCAGTCCACTTTGACTCGTTTTTATAGTTTACATACTTTTGTATTACCTCTTCTTACTGCCATATTTATGTTAATGCACTTTCCAATGATACGTAAGCAAGGTATTTCGGGTCCTTTATAGAAAAGGCAGATCATAGATATTTGTAATTTATCATATCGGGGAGGGACAAGAGTCTTTCATTGCTACAAATATGGATTGTTTAAAAATAAGGCATGTTATTTGGATACTTCTATTCAACTCTGAAGTTTGATACGAATAGAATAGTTGAAGTATATTTTCCTAAACAGAGGATGGATTATGGGAGTGTGTGACTTGAACTATTGATTGGCCCGTGCAGATATATGATTTTATCCGCCACGTTGGAATTCACAACTTAATGTGTCTCCGCATCCAACCATCACATCACGTCAATCCCTTTATATAGCATAGGATAATAGGATAGGCCGGTTCGCTTGAGGAGAATATTTTCTATGATCATACCCAAATCTTGTCATGCATAAAAAGGCTCCGTAAGATCCCTATAATAAGTGATGTGAAATGATCCAATGTTCTATTTATTCACTTTGTTTGATTTTTTTTAGTAATATTAATTTGATAGTATAATTGGATAGTAATCTTAGTAAGTTTTTATAGTATGTAGATGCATTCATTTCCTCTGCATCAACCCTGATCTATGATACTATCGGAGTTAAATAAGGGATCTAAGGAAGAACAAGGGCTAAGATTTTATTAGTAACAAGTAAAAATTTTTTCTTTTTGTATGTAATACAATCAAGATATTGTGGGGATAAATACTAATCAAAAGACATGAGACAATCCAAAAAGCACTTGATCATGATCTAATTTGTAAGCCGACTTGGATATTGAGCATTTTCTTGTTGCTAGAACTTAATTCTTTGCAATGAATAATGAATCGTTGAAACTTGGGAAAATGTAATTTTCTCAATCTTTTCTTACATAGAATCATTCTACATTATCTATGTAAATATGTATGAAATATAGATCTTCTATGGACCTATTTATGTTCTATGAATCTATTTCTATGATTCTTTTGATTCTTGCTCGAGCCGGATGATAAAAAATTCTCATGTCCGGTTCCTTTGGGGGATGGATTCACAAGAATTCACCTATCCAAATAACAAAGAAACCTGATTTGAATGATCCTGTATTAAGAGCTAAATTGGCTAAAGGGATGGGACATAATTATTATGGAGAACCCGCATGGCCCAATGATCTTTTATATATTTTTCCAGTAGTAATTCTAGGCACTATTGCATGTAATGTGGGCTTAGCAGTTCTAGAGCCATCAATGATTGGTGAACCGGCGGATCCATTTGCAACTCCGTTGGAAATATTACCCGAATGGTACTTCTTTCCCGTATTTCAAATACTTCGCACAGTACCCAATAAGTTATTGGGTGTTCTTTTAATGGTTTCAGTACCAATAGGATTATTGACAGTACCTTTTTTGGAGAATGTCAATAAATTCCAAAATCCATTTCGTCGTCCAGTAGCCACAACAGTCTTTTTGATCGGTACTGCAGTAGCTCTTTGGTTAGGGATTGGAGCAACTTTACCTATTGAGAAATCCTTAACTTTAGGTCTTTTTCAAATTGATTAAACCGTTAAATACCACAACATAGATATCTAAGGAAGATCCTGAAGGGGATCTTCCTTAGATACATCAATCTTTTTATGATCTATTCTGCAAATATATGGACTATGTCGGAGATTCAAAACTTATTCTATTTTTTTCTTTATAAAAAAGAAAAAATGAAAAGAATCCAATGGATTTAAAATTATAACTTTTTCTTAAGTAAATTTATTGCAAAATGCTTCTGTACAGTGCTCAATATCTGTTTTACATCTTCTGTGCGAAAATATTCCATTTTCATAAGATCTTCTTGACTGTGACTCAAAAGGTCCAATAATGTATGTATATTGGATCTTTTGAGACAATTATAGATCCTGGAAGACAATTCTGATTGGTCAATAAAAATACATGTCAATGGAATTACTTTTTTGTTTTTCTTGAGATTAGTGAATTTGTCTTGAAAGGAAAAAAGAGGCAGATTCCATCTGTTTTCATTTTCCTTGAAATTCATGTCCTTTTCCTCTGCATGTAGAAAAGGAATCAATAAATCAATCAAATTACGAGAAGCTTCATAAAGTGCTTCTTTAGGAGTTAAACTTCCATTCGTCCATATTTCTATAAAGAGTATCTCTTGTTTTTCATTCTCATTCCCATAAGAATGAATACTATGATTCGCATTTCGAACAGGCATAGATACAATATCTATAGGATAACTTCCATCGTGAGAGTCATTTGTGGATTTCATACGATATCCGCGATCTCTCTTGATTTGTAATTCAATACACAAATCAATTTGTTCTGTCAGGTTAGCTATATGCTGTGTCGTGTCAACTATTTCTACAGAAGGTGGTGAGATGATATCTTGAGCTGTTATGTATTTGGGACCCCTGACGCAAATGGATGCGTTCCTAACTCCATAAAGATTACTTCTCAATACAATCTCTTTCAAATTGAGTAAAATCTCATGTACTGATTCTTCAATACCTGCTATCGTAGAATATTCATGCAGCACATTTTCAGATGTTGCACGTGTGATACATGTTCCTTCTATTTCTCCAAGTAAAGCCCTTCGCATGGCAATACCTATGGTATCGGCTTGACCTTTCATAAGCGGGGACAGAACGAAACGACCATAATAAAGACGCTTGCTGTCTACTCTTGATTCAACACATTTCCACTGTAGTGTTCGAGTGGATCCTACTACGTCTTCTCGAACCATACTCTTATTTTTCTTTTATTTATTTATTTATAATTATTGGATCAGAATCATTTATTTCTCTTGGAATCTCTTGAATTTTTATTTCTACACACGTCTTTTTTTAGGGGGGCGACATCCATTATGCGGCATGGGTGTTACATCACGTACGAAACTTAATAGTATCCCATTTCTACGAATGGCTCGTAATGCCGCATCTCTTCCGAGACCTGGACCTTTTATCATAACTTCTGCTCGTTGCATACCCTGATCAACTAATGTACGAATAGCATTCAATGTCGCGGCTTGAGCAGCATAGGGTGTTCCTTTTCTTGTGCCTCTGAATCCAGAAGTACCTGCGGAAGCCCAAGAAACCACCCGACCTCGTACGTCTGTAATAGTTACAATAGTATTATTGAAACTTGCTTGAACATGAATAACTCCTTTTGGTATTCTACGTTCATTCTTTTTTGAACCAATACGTGCATTCTTACGTAAACTAATTTTTGCTATAGGTTTTGTCATATTTTATTATATATATAAGAATAAGAATAAAATATATTTATAAGAATAAAAGAAAAAAGAATCAGAAATCTACAGAAAGAGACGAGGATATCCATTTCATATGAAAACGAATCCTTTCTCTTATTTCTTTTTACATGTACATGGATTTTCTTTTCAAAAGAAAAATGAAAAAGTTCTTTACCCCTGTCTCTGTTTATGTCTCGGATTGGAACAAATAACTCTAATTCGCCCCCGCCTACGAATCAAGCGACATTTTTCACAAATTTTACGAACAGAAGCCCTTATCTTCATATTTATCATTCCTTACTTTCATTCTCAATCTATTTTTTTTTTAACAAAAATCAGTTTATTGCATTTTTGAACTTTTAATTATATCTCTATGAAAAGGATGTTTAAAAGAATGATCTAATCGTTCGAATCTTTTTTGCGAAGTCTATAAATTATACGTCCCCTGGTTGAATCATAACGACTCATTTCGATTTTGACTCTATCTCCGGGTAGTATACGTATAAAACTGCGCCGGATTCTCCCTGAAATATAACCTAGAATTAGATCTTCATTATCTAATCGAACTCGGAACATCCCGTTGGGTAGTGATTCAGTAATTAAACCCTCATGAATCAATTTCTGTTCTTTCATTCCAGGGAACCCCCTTTAAGTATTAACTAATAGAGGAAGAGTTCTATAATTCACTTCTCCTCTCTATTTTACAAATAGTAAGTTCGAGAGAAATTTAGGGTATCCTAGGAGAATTACCATATATAACACAAAATTTCTCCTCCAATTTTTTCTAATCGAGCTTCTCGATCTGTTATTATACCTCGAGAAGTAGAAAGGATTACAATTCCCATTCCACCTAAAATCTTAGGAATTTGTTGATAGTTGGAATATATTCGTAGACCAGGTCGGCTGATACGCTTTAAATTTATTTTCTTACCTTTCCTAGTCTTTCTATGTCGTAAGGTTGAAACCAAGAAATTTTTTTGACTTTCTTGATGTTTTCGAACGTTTTCAATAAAACCTTCTCGTAAAAGTATTTTCACAATGTTTTTAGTGATATTAGTAGATACTATCTTAACTCTTCCCTTTTGATCTATGTCAGCATTTCTTATAGAAGTTATTATATCGGCAATAATGTCCCTACCCATGACGAACTATAGTTATTGGTGCCTCCTAATTTTGATATAGTCAACATGCTTCTTTTTTGTTTTATTTTTTATTGAATTTTTTTTTAATTATTATATATTCTCAAAAATTCTTAAAAATTTCAAATATATACATGAGACACACACAATCTATTAATCGGATCTATTTCAGATATTCTAATATTCTATTCTATATATAGATAGAAAGATAGGATATATCCTATTTTCATCTATAAGACTTCGGGTGCTAATGAAACGATTTTAGTAAAATTCAACTGTCGCAATTCTCGAGCAATTGCACCAAAAATTCGAGTTCCTTTTGGATTTCCTTCTTGATCAATGATAACCGCTGCATTGTCATCATATCGTATTATCATGCCGTTGTCACGTTTGAGTTCTTTACATGTGCGTACAATCACAGCTCTAATTATTTCTGATCTTTCTAAAGGCATATTGGGCACTGCTTCTTTGATTACAGCAACAATAACATCGCCAAGATGAGCATATCGGTGATTACCAGTTCCTATGATTCGAATACACATTAATTTTTGAGCTCCACTGTTATCCGCTACATTCAAAAGGGTCTGAGGTTGAATCATATCATTTTTATTTTAATCTCTTATTTCAAGATAATGGAAAAAAGAAATATTGTCTGTCCAGAGATAAAGAAATCCGTAGTTGTTTTTTTATTCTTAATACTCCTTTTTTACTTTTGTTTACCTATCCTGAAATAACAAATTGAGTTCGTATAGGCATTTTGCATGCAGCTATTTCCATAGCAGCTTTGGCTACAGCTTCAGATACTCCACTCATTTCATAAATTATTCGGCCCGGTTTAACAACGGATACCCAATATTCGGGGGATCCTTTGCCCGAACCCATACGTGTTTCTGTAGGTCTTACAGTAACAGGTTTGTCGGGAAAGATACGTACCCATATCTTTCCACCACGACGCGCATATCGTGTCATTGCTCTTCGCCCTGCTTCTATTTGTCTAGCTGTGATCCAAGCAGGTTCAAGTGCCTGAAGAGCGTATCTGCCAAAACAAATATGATTGCCTCGGCAAGATATTCCCTTCATTCTACCTCTATGTTGTTTACGAAATCTGGTTCTTTTAGGGTTATAGTTGATGGTTGTTTCTGAATTCCATCTCTACTGCAGAACCGGACATGAGAATTTCTTCTCATCCAGCTCCTCGCGAATGAAATGATTCAATAAAATTACATATTACATAGAAATATGTATTTGATTCTATCAAAAGACAAAAGAAAGAATATACTAATTTTTTTATATTTAATTTGTTACATAGGTAGGCTTTATATATAACTAGATAACTAGACGTGTATATATAGATAAAAAGAATGCTTCTTTCTTTTAGCAAAATCTCTAAAGTCTTTTTCTTTACCTCTATTTAATCACGCCAATAGTCATCCAATAAATGAAATAAAAATAAAGAAAGGTTTCGCGGGCGAATATTAACTCTTTTCTCCTTCATTTATAGGGTCAATTCATGACCATTCAGAAGAAATCCATTTTTTCTTGGTTCATTCCGCCATCCTACCCAATGAATCCTTAGGATTGATTCGTTTTCAAGAAAATCCTATGTAATCACAGGTTTCATCGTTCCCATAACTTCTCTATTAATACTTAGGCCTGAACTCTGCAATGGAGCTCTCAACAGAATCTGTTATTTGTTTCCGAGTCAATCTCCTCAGTTTTTATTAACCCGAAGCTCAATTCAATTTTTATCTATTTTCTATTATTTAGATTCTTTATTTTTCTATCTTAATTACATACTTACATATATAATAGACTATATTATCCATATTGATTACCATTTGATTACCATATAGATTAGATTCTTTATATTATTATTTTATATTATATTTTTCTTATTTTTATTGTAAATTTTGTATATTAATGTTGATGCTTTATAACACTGCCTTTTTTATGGGGTAATTCTTCATAAACCATACATATGGGAATCATATATCTTTTAATATCATTTAGATATTTATTCTCTCTTTCTATCACCCTTCCTTTTTCCACATCCCTTTTTTTTTTCACAATTCAGAATCAGATTTCTTTTTTATGAAAAGGATTTCAGTTGCTACAACTATATGATTGATTCAGTCATATAGTAACTGTTTCTTGGGATCTAGACAATACGAAGCAATAAGTTGGTTATGAGTTTTGAGTTTCTTTAGTTTTGATAGTTATTAAGTTTATAGTGTGTAGTGTGGTCAACCTATTTTTCTTTTCAGTCTCAATTCTCAATTCTAAAGAAAAAACTAACGAGTCACACACTGAGCATAGCAATTATACTAAAATTTAAATTAAATTTAAATAAAGGATAAATCAAATTTTTATTCAACCTTATAGAATTCTAATTGTTCGTTTTTCTTTGATTAAAAAAAATAAGAAAATATTTTCTAAATTTGCTCTATTGATGAGCATAATGGCGAGATAAAGAAAGTTCCATTATTCTTATTTTCTTATTCTTGGTTTACAAATATCCAAATTTTGATACCTAAG